AAGCATCTATATAACCGCGGTTAGAGGACCAATTATATAGAATATTTAGAATTTTGTCCCCAAAAATTCTCTTCGGACCCCTTTTTTTAAATGAATTAATTAAGTCAAAATTTTTTAATGATGAATAAATAGGTTTATATAAAAAGAAGGCTATAAATATTCCCCAATAAGCTATACTAACCGAAAAAGTTGCATTTATCACAAATTCATACCAATCCACAGAATTCTTCGAATTTGAATGTAAAAGATTTATAGATGGAGTTAACCATTGAGTTAATATATCCAAATCCGTTCCTTCGTGATTGAATGGAATTCCTATGAATCCAATGAAGGAAGTAAACAGAATCAATACAACCAGAGTAAATAACATAGTATTGTCCGATTCATGAGGATATGAAGAAATATTTTTATTGTCAAAATCAGTAATAGTAATAAAAGATCGGATCATTTTTATTAAATTTCCATCAATTTTATATAGGTTTTTTGTTTTCGAAAAAAAAGAAGCCCTTTCCTTATTGTTCATTGTTAATAAGGTTAATAAACCAAAATTTTTATTAATATTCATCGTTTTCAATCCTTCTTTACCCCATAGAGATATTGAATAGAAGTAACTACTTTTTTTTCCACTGTAATTTTTTAAATAAATGTTCAAATGACCTTCAAAAGTAAGTAAATAGATTCGAAACATATAAAATGCAGTTAATCCGGCCGTGAAATAAGCTATTATTGCGAAAATCGGCGAATATAACCAACTAACATTAAGAATTTCATCTTTGGACCAAAAACAAGCAAGAGGCGGAATACCACAAAGAGAAAGTGTACCTATTAAAAAAGCAGTTTTTGTAATTGGCACATGTTTTGTTAATCCCCCCATAAGAACCATATTCTGACTTTTATCTGGAGAATATCCAACAATAGCTTCCATTGAATGAATAACGGATCCGGATCCTAAAAACAATAATGCTTTTGAATAAGCATGAGTAATCAAATGAAATAAAGCAGCTCGATAAGAACCTATACCTAGGGCTAACATCATATAACCCAGTTGAGACATTGTAGAATAAGCTAAACTTCTCTTAATGTCTTTTTGAGCAAGAGCTAAAGTAGCTCCTAATAGTACGGTTATTATACCTATAAAAGATATTCCATTCGTTATGTAAGGTATGACTACGAAAAGAGGAAGAAGTCGAGCGACTAGAAAAATCCCCGCCGCTACCATGGTAGCAGCATGTATGAGAGCTGAAATAGGAGTAGGCCCCTCCATAGCATCAGGTAACCATACATGAAGGGGAAATTGGGCAGATTTAGCAACTGCACCAGCAAATAACAAGAAAGTACACAAAATACAAAATAAAAAATGGATCTCATTTTTATTAATTAAGTTATCGAATATTTCAAACAAATCCCGAAACTCGAAACTGCCTGTTATCCAATAAATACCTAAAATTCCTAATAATAAGCCAAAATCCCCTACACGATTAGTCACAAACGCTTTTTGACAGGCATTTGCAGCAATAGGTCGTATGAACCAAAACCCTATTAATAGATACGAACACATTCCAACTAATTCCCAAAAAATATAAATTTGTATCAAATTTGAACTAGTAACTAATCCCAGCATGGAAGTATTGAAAAAACTCATATAAGCAAAAAATCTCAAATATCCCCGATCATGAGACATATAATTATCACTATAAACAAGAACTAGAATTGCAACAGTAGTAATTAACATTGACATAATAGAGGTAAGTGGATCGATCAAGTAGCCGAATTCTAAAGAAAAATCATTATTAATAGTCCAAGACCATACATATTGATAAATAGAATTGCTATTTATTTGCTGAATAGACAGCTTCATCGAGAAAATCATAACTATACTTAACAACAAAATACTAGAAAAAGCCCAAATACGCCGAAGATTTTTTGTTGTCGTCGGAAAAAGGAGAAGTCCCACTCCTATTAACAAAGGAACCGGAAGTGGAGTGAAGGGTATGATCCATGCATATTGGTATATATGTTCCATAATCAAATATCTAAATTTTTTATTTAAATTTTATTTTTTGTTTACGATTCGCCGGTTCTTGCCTCTTTTGAATTGAAAGAAGCCAATAAAAAAAATCAAGTTTTTATTTTACATAACTTAAAAAAATAGAATTTGTTAATTTACTATTTTATATTAAATAAAATTTTTAATTAATATTATTAAACATTTTTTATTTTAATATTCAAACCAAGAAGTTCTAATTGGTCAAATAATTAATTTGTTAGTAAAAGTAAATCCTTAATTATTTAAGTAAATGTAAAATGTTGAAGTCTCTGAAGTAGGAATCAAAAAAAATTCTACTTTCATTTACAGTTAAGTTATTTATAATATATATAATAAAGATAAAAAAATTAGACTAAAAAATAGTATGAATCAGAAGATCTACTAAAAATCTAATAAACAATCTAATAAAAAAATAAGTAATACAAAAAACTAGGAACTAGTTATTTTAATAAGTTTATTCAGTAGTTTATTCATAATTATTAACTGGTTTTACGAAAAATTATTTGATTGTCTTCCGTTCCAAACGAAAAACAAAAAAACATAGAAAAATATTCTTTTTTTTTTTATAGTTATATATTTTATATAGTTTATAGAAAAAAAGGATATGATACCTCTTACTTTACTTTACTACTTTACCATAACATAGAATAAAAAAAAATCACTAAAATGTCTCAAATTATGGATTCTTTAAACAAATTAATTTATGGGATTAAATTATGGATATCATTTCAATTTGAAAATTGGAAATTCGATTTATTTAGATTTTCGAAAAAAAAAAAGAAAAAATTCAAGCTTTTCAATTAAGATTTGCTAACTTAAATTTTTCGATGTGGCTTAATATGCACATGTAAATTAAATGAAATACAGCAAAAATATACAAAATATATAGAGATCTTAAGTATAAGTAGAAATTTTGATTAATTATTTAATTTTTATTAAATTTATTCATCAATTTCGCACGAAGTATTTTAAATTATAAATAAATATTATACTCCATAGAAAATTTTTTTTCTCCTAATTGAATATTTTAGGGAATTTTAATATATATATATATATATATATATTTCATATATTTTTAGTTAGATTATGCTTTTCTATAATGAAAAATTTGACTAAAAGGCCCTGTATGGTATAGAATCTAAAAAATACATGGATAATTAATTATATAGTAAACAAAGATTCGTTTGACCAATAGATGTTTTTCACATCCAACTACAACAATGAGTAATCCATTTTAAATGGCAGTTCCAAAAAAACGTACTTCTATTTCCAAAAAGCATATTCGTAAAAATTTTTGGAAAAAAAAGGGATATTGGGCAGCGTTAAAAGCTTTTTCAATAGCAAAATCTCTTTATTCCGGGAATTCAACTTTGTTTATAGAAAAAAAAAATAAAAAAAATCTTCGTCGAATACGAACAATCGAAATACGAACAATAGAAGTCGGCCTAACCCAAAAAAATCTTATAACAAATTGGAACGATGACGCATCTTATAGTAAACAAAGTAAAACGATTCTACTATAGTAGGAATCAAAAAATTTGAAACAAAAAAAAAGGAGTTTTATATGATTTATCCGTCTTTTCTACTAGGCAATTCCGCATCTCTAGCTATGAAGCTAATGAATTCGGTCGTTGTGGTCGGACTCTATTATGGATTTCTGACCACATTATCCATAGGCCCTTCTTATCTCTTACTTCTCCAAGCTCATTTTCAGGTTATAGAAGAAGGAGAAGAAGAAGCAATCGAGAAGGAGGTAGCCGCATCAACTGGTTTTATTACAGGACAGCTCCTGATGTTCATATCGATCTATTATAGGCCTCCGCGTCTAGTATTGAGTAGGCCTCGTACAATAACTTTCATAACTGTACCTTATCTTTACCTTCATTACATGTGGTACAGTTACGAAGACTTTTTTGTTGATGAAAAATCTACTCGCAAAAATTCAATGCGTACGCGTAATCTCAGCATTCAATGTATATTCCTGAATAATCTCTTTTTTCAATTATTGAGCCATTTCTTTTTTTTCCCAAGTACAATGTTTTTCAGATTACTCAACGTTTATATGTTTCGATACAACAACAAGATATTATTTTTAACAAGTAGTTTTGTTGGTTGGTTAATTGGTCACATTTTATTCATGAAATCGGTTAGATTCGTATTAGTATGGATACAGCAAAATTATTTGGTTAGATCGACTAAGCCCGCTAGACCTAAAAAGTACCTTTTCTATGTGTTTCGATTTTATCAGAATTTGATCTTCGATTTGAGAAATTCTTTTGGTCTAATCGGTGGTATTCTCGTATTTTTTACATGTCTACTCATTTTTAACAAAATGCCGTTACCTATTTTGACTTATAAACCGAAAGAAGCCGAAGTGGAAATAGATCGAAAAAAAGCTGAAGAATATTTTTATAGAATAGGCCTAGCGAAAGAAGGGGAATTTACCAAGGAAGAGCCTTCTCCTCCCCTTTTTAAACTTTTTAAAGTTTTTAAAGTTTTTAAAGAAGCATTCTATAAAAAAATCCCAACTTCTGATCAAAATGATGGAAAAAAAAGAATTTCTTTTTCACATCCACCTAGTTTAGCCGCTTTCTCGGGAATGATACAAAAAAAGACTTCTTTGTCTACAACAGAAAAATTATCATCTGATGAACTGTACAATTATGGGATTCGTACCAATGAACAAAAAAAGAACAGCTTAAGCACTGAATTTTCTAAAGAAATTGCAGTTTTAGACAGAAAAGGGCTTAAAGAGATAAATGTATTGGAAAAAAAAACTCGATTAGCCGATAAAAAAAAAGATAAAATACAATATTTCCAAAAAACATCTGATCCCCTTAAGAGGGGATCCTCTCGGGGACACCCCAAAAAGCCACCTGCACCCACACCCTTCAAAAGATTAACTGACCTCTTCTTTCTTCCACCCGAAGCTCAACTTATAAAAAATAATGAAAGGTACCTAGAAAAATGTAGACCCGACGCGATAATTATAGCAGAATTTAGGTATTTCATGTCTTTTATAAACGATTCCTTGGCTCAAAGTAAAGGGTTTCATCAAAATTTTATTGAAAGGGAGGGAAAAATAAAAGAAATCGAGAAAAAAACTCTTTTCTGGCCATCCAGTCTACTAAAAAATATACAACAATTACGGAAACAAGAAAAAGATGCGGTGTTAGTGGAGGCTGATATTGCCGGACTGCCATGCAGGCGTGCAACTGTTTTGCTTTCTGGAGGGGAGAGTGACACAGATGAAAAAGAATCCAAAAAATTACATTTCAAACGTTATGTACCAAGATCACAATTTCGTCGAGAATTGATCAAAGGTTCCATGCGTGTTCAAAAATGTAAAACGAGTGTTTGGTCAATATATCTAGAAAAACCACATTCCAGATTTTTTACAAACAGAATAGATTCTTTGTTTTATACTTTTCTTAAGTATTGCGAGTTTATTAGAGGAATTTTTCTAGAGTATACGGGAAAAATCTCAGAATTTGAACGTTTGGTTTATTACTCTTCTTTCGAAGATGTCCTTCTTACTATAGAAGAATTGGAAAACGAACCGACCGAAAGGGAAAAAATAGACGAACAAATAATGGAGGCCGAAAGAGCCTGGGAGGAGGAGTATACGTACGGTCAACCACTAAGGGCTGCGCTTCTAGGCGCCCAGGCAATTCTTAGAAAATATATTATATTCCCTTTATTGATAGTAGCGAAAAATATTGGCCGTATGTTATTATTGCAACGGCCTGAGTGGTCGCAAGATTTCAAAGAGTGGAAGAACGAAGTATATATAAAATGTACCTATAACGGTATTCCATTCTCAACCGAAAAACTTCCTGAATACTGGTCAGAAGACGGTTTCCAGATAATGGCAGTCTCTCCTTTCCGCCTAAAACCTTGGCACGACGGATATAGGCCTTTTGATCGAGACCCTTATCAAGTTGTTAATAAATTTGATAGTTATGATGAAGTTGGTCCTACAGAAAAAAAAGGGTCTTTTAATAATATTAAGCAATCATGTAAAAAGATAAGATTTGATGAGCGAGCGCGCCAAGTATTTGCGCGAATACGCTACTTATTTGAGCGAGCACGTCAAAGAGCGTATCCATTTCGTAAAAAGTATAATATTAAGAAGAAATTACGCAAAAATAAACTTCGGGAATCATATAAAAAACATCAGGAATTATATAAAAAGGGATTATATATAAAACTTTGGGAATCATATAAAAAACTTTGGGAATTACATAAAGGGGAATTTTATGATAAACTTCAGGAATTCTATAATAAATTTCAGGAATTATATAAAATACTTCAGGAATTATATAATGAATTTCAGGAATTCGATAATAAATCTAAGGAAGCATCTAAAAAACTTCGGGAATTATATAAAAAAATAGAAAAAAAAAGCTGAAAAAAAAGCTGAAGAAAAAGCTGAAGAAAAAGATATTGAATTGCCGTCGTATAAGCCTCCTAGACATTCGTATCCTTCACTTAAGCTTCGTACTCGTATGTATACCGGAGATGGGTATACGTTTTATAGAACTTGGCGTAATGCTAATATGAGAAGGCAGACGGGTGGAGGTACCCCTGCTCTTCCTCCGTTGCCGGAGGAGGAGCCTCCTACATCTTTATCAAAATTTTTACAAAAAGGAATATTAATTATTGAAGGATATCCAGCGTCTATGTCTATAAATAATGGGAATTTTCTTATGTATCAAATGATAGGTATTTCACGGGCTCATAGGAGTAGACACAAAATTAATCAAAAAATATACAGATACATAGACAAAAACAATTCTGATTTGCTTATTCTTGAAAATATTTTATTACCTAGACGTCGTCGAGAATTGAGAATTCTAACTTGTTTCAACCCAAGGAATAATAAAGTTGTGGATAAAAACCCAGTATTTTACAATGGGAATAGGGTAAAAAACGGTAGTCAATTTTTTGATAAAAGCAAAGATCTTGATCGAGATAAAAAGAAACTTATCAAATTCAAATCCTTTCTTTGGCCGAATTATCGATTAGAAGATTTAGCTTGTATGAATCGTTATTGTATCCATACTAATAACGGCAGTCGTTTTAGTATGTTAAGAATACGTATGTATCCACGATTAAAAACTCATTTATGATACATTTATCTTATATATTCCTTATCGTCTAGTAGATAAATAGATGCGCACGCGCCTTGTCTTAGCGTCCAATTTCGATACATGATACTAATTCGATAACGTATCAATTAGATCCAGAAATGAATCAACAGAATTTTCTTTATTCATTTTGATAAAATGAATAAAGAAAATTCTGATTATTATGTGTACCAGATAAAAATAGCTGGCATTATTATTACTGATCGGCAAAATTCCATATTTGGTAAAAAAAAAAGAAGTTTTAAATTTTATGACAAAAAAATCATTCATATCTGTTATTTCGCATGAAGAAAAAGAAGAAAACAGGGGGTCCGTTGAATTTCAAGTATTCCGTTTTAGCAATAAGATAGAAAGACTTACTTCACATTTGGAATTGCACAAAAAAGACTATTCATCTCAGAGAGGTCTACGAAAAATTCTAGGAAAACGGCAACGACTACTGGCTTATTTGTTAAAAAAAGATGGAGTACGCTATAAAGAATTAATCAGTCAATTGAACATTCGAAAGCTAAAATAAAAACACGTTAATTTGAAGAGTCGTTTTGAATTATTTGATTTATTAGATCTTGAATTTTGATGAACTTCTTTTTGTTTTCAGCAATTCATGGAAAACTGAATAATGAATCGGGGAAAACCTATGGCTGTACCAACTACAAGAAAAGACCTCATGATAGTCAATATGGGTCCTCACCATCCATCCATGCATGGCGTTCTCCGACTTATCCTTACTTTAGACGGTGAAGATGTTATTGACTGTGAACCAATATTGGGTTATTTACACAGAGGGATGGAAAAAATTGCGGAAAACCGAACAATTATACAATATCTGCCTTATGTAACACGTTGGGATTATTTAGCCACTATGTTCACCGAAGCAATAACGGTAAATGGGCCAGAACAATTGGGAAATATTCAAGTACCTAAGAGGGCTAGCTATATCAGAGTGATTATGCTGGAGTTAAGTCGTATAGCTTCTCATTTGTTATGGCTCGGCCCTTTTATGGCAGATATTGGCGCGCAGACCCCCTTCTTCTATATTTTCAGAGAAAGAGAATTGGTATATGATTTATTCGAAGCTGCCACCGGTATGAGAATGATGCATAATTATTTTCGTATCGGCGGAGTAGCTGCCGACCTACCTTATGGATGGATAGATAAATGTTTAGATTTTTGTGATTATTTTTTAACAGGGATTGCTGAATACCAAAAACTTATTACACGAAATCCTATTTTTTTAGAACGAGTTGAAGGAGTGGGCATTATTGGTGGAGAAGAGGCAATAAATTGGGGTTTATCGGGACCAATGCTACGAGCTTCCGGAATACAATGGGATCTTCGTAAAGTTGATCATTATGAGTGTTACGACGAATTTGATTGGGAAGTCCAATGGCAAAAAGAAGGAGATTCATTAGCTCGTTATTTAATACGAATCGGTGAAATGGCAGAATCCATCAAAATTATTCAACAGGCTCTAGAAGGAATTCCAGGGGGTCCCTATGAGAATTTAGAAATCCGACGCTTTAATAGAATAAAATATCCTGAATGGAATGATTTTGAATATCGATTCATTAGTAAAAAGCCATCCCCTGCTTTTGAATTGTCGAAACAAGAACTTTATGTAAGAGTCGAAGCCCCAAAGGGGGAATTGGGAATATTTTTGATAGGAGACCAGAGTGTTTTTCCTTGGAGATGGAAAATTCGTTCCCCGGGTTTTATCAATTTGCAAATTCTTCCTCAGTTAGTTAAAAAAATGAAATTGGCTGATATTATGACGATACTAGGTAGCATAGATATTATTATGGGAGAAGTTGATCGTTGAAATGATAATTGATACAACAGAAGTACAAGCTATCAAGTCTTTTTCCAGATTAGAATCCTTAAAAGAGGTTTATGAAACTATATGGATGCTTGTCCCTATTTTGATTCTCATATTGGGAATCACAACAGGTGTACTAGTAATTGTGTGGTTAGAAAGAGAAATATCCGCAGGTATACAACAACGTATTGGACCTGAATACGCCGGCCCTTTGGGAATTCTTCAAGCTCTAGCAGACGGGATAAAATTACTTTTGAAAGAGAACCTTCTTCCATCTAGGGGGGATACACGTTTATTTAGTATCGGACCCTCTATAGCAGTCATATCAATTCTACTAAGTTATTCAGTAATTCCTTTTGGCTATCGCCTTATTCTAGCCGATCTCAGTATTGGTGTTTTTTTATGGATTGCCGTTTCAAGTATTGCTCCAATTGGACTTCTTATGTCAGGATATGGATCAAATAATAAATATTCCTTTTTAGGTGGTCTACGGGCTGCTGCTCAATCAATTAGTTATGAAATACCATTAACTCTATGTGTGTTATCAACATCTCTACGTGTGATTCGTTGAGACATAAGTCTTCCTCCATTTCTTTTTAGGTTTCTAAGAATAAAAATTAAACGTATTAAATAGATATATCTTTCTTTCTTTTTTTATTCACTAGCCCGGATTGCTAAACTAAACTAGATAGTTAGATGAGTGAAAGAAAACAGCTTCGAAATTCGCAGTAAAAAAATTGAATCTCATTTCCTATGTACAAGGGTTAAACGAAAATAAACATAAGCAGTCAAGACTCTTTACCCCAAGATTGGTTAATAAGTCATCATGTCTTGAAGCGGGTTGAAAAGAACAACTCTATGGAGCTTTTACTATCTTTTGTATGTATTCCCATACATGAATTACCATAGAGATTGAGAAAAAATGAGTGGATGATTAGGAACACAAAAGTACACAAAGGATTCGTAATAGAGATTATGTAAGTTATTCGAAGAGACTTTTATACATAAAAGAAATACTAATTAGGGCTTTAAATTTGTAGAAACGATCAAGTAGTACTCCCAAAAATGAAATTCCGATCCAGAGTATGATCCTATCCACCGATTATATGAATAACTATCAGTAACGAAGTAATCCTTTACCCTTTCTTTCTTTTATTTAGGTTTAATATAAAAGTAAAGTAAAGGAACGAAAAGAAAGTATGGAATTGCAAAAAAAATCTTTTTTATCTGATATCCATATTAATGGAAATGAAATTTTTGTCATGTCATAAATAATGAATGTTTAATTCTTTTTTTTTTCGGAATCGAAAAAAAAAGTGAACTATTTATTGATATTGGTAATAAAGAGTATTTTTTTTTGAAGGATCTAAGTTATTACTCAATAAAAAAATTGAAATTCTTAAACTTAAAGTAAGGGATAAGATCAATTCCGAAGCACTTTTTTTATAGTATAGCAGACAGAATTCCATTAGTCTAATTCAGGAACTTTCGATTGATTTTAACTTTATCTATCCTACAAGTATATCAAGATTAAATAAAGAATATCTAATCAGTCCCTAGATTTATTTATGGCTCTCGAGGAGCCGTATGAGGTGAAAATCTCATGTACGGTTCTGGAATAGCGATGATAAGAGTGATCTTATCATCGACTATGATTATCTAACAGTTCAAGTACAGTTGATATAGTTGAGGCGCAGTCAAAATATGGTTTTTGGGGATGGAATTTGTGGCGGCAACCTATAGGGTTTATTGTTTTTATAATTTCTTCTCTAGCCGAATGCGAGAGATTGCCTTTTGATTTACCAGAAGCAGAAGAAGAATTAGTAGCAGGTTATCAAACCGAATATTCGGGTATCAAATTTGGTTTATTTTATGTTGCTTCCTATTTAAATCTACTAGTCTCTTCACTATTTGTAACAGTTCTTTACTTGGGTGGTTGGAATCTCTCTATTCCATACATATTGATTCCTGAGTTTTTGGAAATAAATAAAGCGTATGGAGTCTTTGGAACAACAATTGGTATTTTCATTACATTAGCGAAAACTTTTTTGTTCTTGTTCATTCCTATCACAACAAGGTGGACTTTACCTAGACTGAGAATGGACCAATTATTAAATCTTGGATGGAAATTTCTTTTACCTATTTCTTTAGGTAATCTATTATTAACAACTTCTTCCCAACTCCTTTCATTATAAATTTATATAAAAAAATCGAATAGAATATTTGATATTCACTATAATTCAAATTCAAATATTCAAATTCAATTCACAACTTGTATCAAACAAGAGAAAGAAACAAAATCCAATTTATTATTGATATTTACTATATGTTCCCTATGGTAACTGGGTTCATCAATTATGGTCAACAAGCAGTACGGGCGGCAAGGTACATTGGTCAAAGTTTTATGATTACCCTATCTCATGCCAACCGTTTACCCGTAACTATTCAATACCCTTATGAAAAATTGATCACATCGGAGCGTTTTCGTGGTCGAATACACTTTGAATTTGATAAATGCATTGCTTGTGAAGTATGTGTTCGTGTATGTCCTATAGATCTACCTGCTGTTGATTGGAAATTGGAAACGGATATTCGAAAGAAACGATTGTTTAATTACAGCATTGATTTCGGAATCTGTATATTTTGTGGTAATTGTGTTGAGTATTGCCCAACAAATTGTTTATCAATGACTGAAGAATATGAGCTTTCTACTTATGATCGTCACGAATTAAATTATAATCAAATTGCTCTGGGTCGTTTACCAATATCAATAACGGATGATTACACAATTCGAACAATTTTGAATTCGCCTCAAACAAAAGAGAAATCTCATAACAAATGAGAAATCTTGTGATGGAAGAAATTACTAAGGTTCTTTTATTTAATTTTAAATTTAAATTCAAAAAGTTGATTTTTTTATTTTGGTCAAAAATTACAAACCCCGACTATTCTATTCACTATTCTATTGATTGATGAAAATCACAACTTAATTTGTATTGAAAATCTGTTTACTGTAATGATTTCCAATAGTTTTAGTTTCGAACGACTCTTTCAGATAAAAAAAGAATGCGATGGGTCCAATAACTTTAATATGTATATCAAATTAGGATTTCATTTAATTAGCAATAATTACTAGCGCATGAACTTCTTTTTTCCTGTCCAAGTCAATAAGATCATGAAAAATTCCTATTTTTTTATCTCTTATTTTACATATAATGGATTTAACTGGAGCAATACATGATTTTCTTTTAGTCTTTCTGGGGTCAGGTCTTATATTAGGGGGTCTCGGAGTGGTATTATTTACCAATCCTATTTTTTCTGCCTTTTCACTGGGATTGGTTCTTGTTTGTATATCTTTATTTTATATTCTAGCAAACTCGCATTTTGTAGCTTCTGCACAACTCCTTATTTATGTAGGAGCTATAAATGTTTTAATAATATTTGCTGTAATGTTCATGAGTGGGCCAGAATATGGCAAAGATTTTCA